TTTTTTTTTTTCATGTAAAAATTATTAAAGATGGTTTAGTAAAATTTAATTAACATTAAATTATCTTTTTTTTACATACACACACATATATATATATATATATACATATTAAATATTTAATTAATTATTAAATTTATAAATTAATTAAATATTTAATTAAATTAATATATTTATAATTAATTAAATTTAGTCTTAAATTAATAATAATCATATTAATTTATTGTAATTTAATTATATTATTATAGGATTTATAATTAAATTAATTTTCAATATGAATATTATTAGAAAAAAAATAAGAGAAATATTAAAAATTTATTAATGTTTATTAAATATTTAATATAAAAAAAAAAAAAAAAATTCTATGTGAAAAATTTGTACATTAAATAAATTTTTTATGTTTTATAAATTTTATTATAAATTTATTTTACATATAAATTTTAGTGTAAAATTTTAATTATTTAAATAATAATTAATTATTTAGGTAGTAATTAATATTAAAAATTTAAGAAATTAAGATTTAGTAATATAAAAATTAATAACTAATTTTGTGCCAGCAGTTGCGGTTATACAAAAATTAAATTAAATTATTTCAGTTTATAATAAATAATTTTAATTTAATATAAATGTTAAATTATTAAGTGAAATTTTAATTTAATTAAATTTTATTTTTAAATTGTGATTTAATAAATTTTATTTTAAACTAGGATTAGATACCCTATTATTAAAAAATTAATTTATAATACTAAAATAGTAAATAATTATTTATTGAAACTTGAATAATATGGCGGTATTTTAGTTCATTTAGAGGAATCTGTCTAATAATTGATATTCCACGAATAAATTTACTTAATTTAATATTTTGTATATCATTGTTAAAAAAATATTTTTAAATAAAAATAATATTTAAATTTTTAAATAAAAAATTAGTTCAGATCAAGATGCAGATTATAATTAAGAATATGATGGATTACAATGAAAATATTTAAATGGATAATATTATTTAAAATTAAATTTGAAGGTGGATTTAAATGTAATTTTAATTAGTTTATTAAAATGATTAAAAATTAAAATATGTACATATTGCCCGTCACTTTCATTTTAAAGTTGGAATAAGTCGTAACAAAGTAGATGTACTGGAAAGTGTATCTAGAAAGAACAAATTAGAGCTTGTTTAAGTATTTCATTTACATTGAAAAGAAATTAAAAATTTAATTAATTTGAGGGGGTAAAATTAATAAGAAAAAACTAATAAAAAAAAATTTATTATTAAAAATATCTAATGGGGGTTAAAGTATTTTTAATAGAAAAAATTTATAGATTTATAGTTAAATAGTATTGTAAAAGAAATTTTAAATAATTGAAATATAAAATTTAAATAAAAGTAAATTTAATTTATTGTATCTTGTGTATCAGAGTTTATTAAATAAAAATTTTTACATAAAAAATTCTCGAATTTAAAAGAGTTAATTAATTAAAAAAGTTAATGTTGAATAATTATTTTAAATAATTAATTAGAAATGAAATGTTAATCGTTTTTAAATATATCTAGTTTTTTCAGAAAAAAATTTAATTTTAAATTAAAATAATTTTATAATTAATTAATTAATTATAAAAATTTAAAATTTAATATTTTAGGGGATAAGCTTTAAATTAAAAAATTATAATAATTAATTTATAATTAAAATTTTTAATATTTATATTGTTTAAAAATTATAATTTGTTATAAAAAATTTTAATTAAATTAAAATTTAAAAATAAAATTTAATTTTTTATGAGAAAAATTATTTTTAATAGTTAAAAATTAGAAATAATGATAAAATTAGTATAAGATAAAAAAAAAAATAAATTTAATTAAAATTAAATTAAAGGAATTCGGCAAAAATTTATATTCACTTGTTTATCAAAAACATGTCTTTTTGGGTAATAATTTAAAGTCTAATCTGCCCACTGATATAAATTAAAGGGCTGCAGTATATTGACTGTACAAAGGTAGCATAATCATTAGTCTTTTAATTGAAGACTTGTATGAAAGATTTGATGAAATATAAACTGTCTCTATTTTATTAATAAAAATTAATATTTTAGTTAAAAAGCTAAAATGAAATTAAAAGACGAGAAGACCCTATAGAGTTTAATATTTATTTTTATTACATTAAAATATATAATTAATTAATGAATTAAAAAAAAATATTTTGTTGGGGTGATGAAAAAATTTAATGAACTTTTTTTTTTATAAAACATAGATAAATGATTAAATGATCCATAATTTTATGATTATAAGAAAAAATTACCTTAGGGATAACAGCGTAATATTTTTTTTTAGTACAAATAAAAAAGAAAGTTTGCGACCTCGATGTTGGATTAAGATAAAAATTAAATGCAAAAGTTTAAATTTTTGATCTGTTCGATCATTAAAATCTTACATGATCTGAGTTCAAACCGGTGTAAGCCAGGTTGGTTTCTATCTTTAATAAAATATAATATTTTAGTACGAAAGGATCAAATATTGAAAATAATTTTAATTAATTTGAATATTATTAATATTAATATAACTATTTTGGCAGATAATTGTGGTGGTTTTAGAAGTCATTTATGTATATATATATTATATATAAATAGTATATGCTATATATAGATTTAATTAATATTATAATTGGTATTTTAATTTTAATTATTGGGGTATTAATTGGTGTAGCTTTTTTAACTTTAATGGAACGAAAAATTTTGGGTTATATTCAAATTCGTAAAGGTCCTAATAAAATAGGTTATTTAGGTATTTTACAGCCTTTTTGTGATGCTATTAAATTATTTTCTAAGGAACAAATTTATTTAAATTATTCAAATTATTTAATTTATTATTTTTCTCCTATTATAAGATTTATTTTATCGTTAATAATTTGAGTTTTAATTCCTTATACTTTTAATATTATTGTATTTAATTTAGGTTTATTATTTTTTTTATGTTGTACTAGATTAGGTGTTTATACTGTAATGATTGCTGGTTGATCTTCTAATTCTAATTATTCATTGTTAGGTGGTTTGCGATCAGTTGCTCAAACAATTTCTTATGAGGTAAGGCTTTCTTTAATTTTAATATCTAGAATTATTATAGTTATAGATTTTAATTTATTAAAATTTTTTAATTATCAATTTATAATTTGATTTATTTTTTTAATGGCTCCTTTAAGATTGTGTTTCTTATCTTCGCTTATAGCTGAGACTAATCGTACTCCTTTTGATTTTGCAGAGGGGGAAAGAGAGTTAGTATCTGGGTTTAACATTGAATATGGTGGAGGTGGATTTGCTTTAATTTTTTTAGCTGAATATTCAAGAATTTTATTTATAAGATTATTATTTGTTGTTATTTATATAGGGGGTTATTATTTAAATTTTATATTTTATTTAAAGTTAGTATTTTTGTCTTTTTTTTTTGTGTGGGTTCGAGGTACTTTACCTCGGTATCGGTATGATAAATTAATATACTTATGTTGAAAAAGATATTTGCCTGTTTCTTTAAATTATATTTTATTTTTTATGGGGCTAAAAATAATTTTATATTATAAAATTATTTTAGTATAAAATTAATAGAATTATTATTCTTTCTTAAGTTTTCAAAACAAATGCTTTAACAAGCTCATTAATTTATTAGTAGTTAAAAATTAATTTATCTCAAATTTTATTTATTAAAGGGTTAATAATAAAGTAAGAAAAATAAAGTAATGTTAATAATTGTCCTGTTAAAATAAATGGGATTTCTACTGAGCGAGCTCCAATTCATGTTAATAAAATAATAATGGAGATTAATGATCAGAATAAAATTTGATTAATTGGATAGAATTGAATTCCTTGAATTTTTTTATTGAAAGTAAAAGGTAAAATAATTAAAATTAAAATAGATATTACTAAAGCAATTACACCTCCTAATTTATTAGGAATAGAACGTAGGATAGCATAAGCAAATAAAAAGTATCATTCTGGTTGAATATGAATTGGTGTGACTAATGGATTAGCTGGGATAAAGTTATCAGGGTCCCCCAATAAATAAGGGTTAATTAATGAAAGTATAATTAATAAAAAAGTTAAAATAATGAATCCAATTAAATCTTTAAATACAAAAAAGGGGTGGAATGGAATTTTATCTAAATTTCTATTAATACCTAGGGGATTGTTAGATCCTGTTTGATGTAAAAATAATAAATGAATTATTGTTAATATTAGAATAATAAAAGGAAATAAAAAATGAAATGTATAGAATCGAGTTAATGTAGCATTATCTACTGCAAATCCCCCTCAAATTCAGTTAACTAAATCATTTCCTAAATATGGGATTGCTGATAATAAATTTGTAATTACTGTTGCGCCTCAAAAAGATATTTGCCCTCAAGGTAATACATATCCTATAAATGCAGTAGCTATAAGTAAAAATAAAATAATAATACCTACAATTCAAGTATATTTAAAATTAAATGATTCATAATAAATTCCTCGACCAATATGTAAATATACACAAATAAAAAAAAATGATGCCCCATTTGCATGTAAAGTTCGAATTAGTCATCCATAATTAACATTTTTACAAATATAGTTAACTCTATGAAAAGCTAATTCAATATTAGCAGTATAATATATTGTTAAAAATAGTCCTGTAATAATTTGAATTATTAAACATAATCCAAGTAAAGAGCCAAAATTTCATCAGGATGAAATATTAGATGGTGAAGGTAAATCAATTAATGAATTATTGATAATTTTAAAAATAGGGTGAGATTTTCGAATAGGTTTAAAATTGTTTAACATTAGCATTTATTCATAAGAACGAAGAGGGCCAAAAAAAATATTGGTGATTTTTACTACTGCTACAAGAGTAATAAATAAATAAATAATTATAATTAAAGTTAATAAATAAGTTTGTTCATTATATAATTTAGATAAATTAATATTAAATTCATTATTAAAGAATAAAAATAAGTTAAAAAATTTAGTTATTTCATCGTTAAATGAAAAATTTATTCATAATAAGTTATTTTTAAAAAAAATTCTTATTAATAAAATAAAAAAGAATAAGTAGAAAAATCTTTTATTATAAATAGAAATTTTAAATAATTCATTAGAGGCAATTCTTGATACATAAATAAATAATACTAATAATCCTCCTAAGAAAATTAAAAATAAAATATAAGAAAATCAATAAGTATTAATTAATATGCTAGATAATAAAGATAATAATAAGGTTTGAATTAAAATTATTAATCCTATGGAGAATGGGTGAGTAAGGAAAAATATAAAGATTGAAAATGTAAATTAAAAGTAGTGATAAGAATATTTTTATTATGTCAAAGAATAGTTTATAAAAATAATAATTTTGGAGATTATAGATAAAGAAGTTCTTTTTCTTTGAAGTTTTTAAAGATTATTCTTATTTTTGATTTACAAAACCAAAGTTTTTTTTTAAACTATAAAAACAATATATATATATATATATATATAAACAAATGATAATAAATTTAATAGTTATTTTAGTAATATATTTAGTAGGAAATATAATTTTTGTATCTAAACATAAACATTTATTAATTGTATTATTAAGATTAGAATTTATTGTTTTAAGAATTTTTTTTTTAATAATAATATATTTAATAATAATTAATAATAACATATACATATTAATAGTATTTATGGTATTTTCTGTTTGTGAGGGGGCATTAGGATTATCTATTTTAGTATCTATGATTCGAACTCATGGTAATGATTATTTTTATAGTTATAATTTAATTTAATGTTAAAATTTTTTATAATAATATTATTTATAATTCCTTTATGTTTTAAAAAAAATATGTTTTGATTGGTTCAGATAATTATAATATTAATATTTTTTATATTTATGAATTTAACTTTGAATATTATAAATTTTTCTAATTTAAGGTATATATTGGGGTGTGATATAATTTCTTATGGTTTAATTTTATTAAGAATTTGAATTAGATTCCTTATAATTATAGCAAGAGAAAGTTTATTTAAAGTAAATTTTTATTCTAGATTTTTTTTATTTAATATTCTTATATTATTAATTATATTATATTTAACTTTTAGAGTTTTAAATTTATTTATATTTTATTTATTTTTTGAGGGTAGTTTAATTCCCACATTAATATTAATTATTGGTTGGGGGTATCAACCTGAACGGATTCAAGCTGGAATATATCTTTTATTTTATACTCTTTTTGTTTCTTTACCTTTATTATTGGGTATTTTTTATATTTATAATAAGTTAAGTTATATAACTATTTATTTTTTAAAATTTTATGATTTAGATATGTTTATATTATATTTAAGAATAATTTTAGCTTTTTTAGTAAAAATGCCTATATATTTTGTTCATTTATGACTTCCTAAGGCTCATGTTGAAGCTCCAATTTCAGGTTCAATAATTTTAGCAGCTATTATATTAAAATTAGGGGGGTATGGACTATTGCGAGTTTTAATTATTTTACAAAAAATTAATTTAAAAATAGGATTTATTTGAATTATTATTAGGTTAATTGGGGGATTTTATATTAGATTAAAGTGTTTTTGTCAAATTGATATAAAATCTTTGATTGCTTATTCATCAGTTGCCCATATAAGAATTGTTATTGGGGGGATTATAACAATAAATTATTGGGGATTTATAGGAGCTTATGTTTTAATAATTGGTCATGGATTATGTTCTTCGGGTATATTTTGTTTGTCAAATATTATATATGAGCGAGTAAATAGACGGAGGTTATTTTTAAATAAGGGCCTTATAAATTTTATGCCTTCAATAAGTTTATGGTGATTTTTATTTTTATCTTCAAATATGGCAGCTCCCCCCTCATTAAATTTAATAGGAGAGATTAGATTAATTAATAGATTAATTAGATGGTCTTGATTGACTATATTAATATTGATAATAATTTCATTTTTTAGAGCTGGCTATAGATTGTATCTTTATTCTATAACCCAACACGGGAAATTTAATTCAAGCATATATAGATTTTATAGTGGATTGTCTCGAGAATATTTAATATTATTTTTACATTGATTACCTTTAAATATTATAATTATAAAAATTGATTATAGAATAATTTGATTTTATTTAAATAATTTAAATAAAATATTGATTTGTGGAATCAAAAATATGAATTAATTCATTTTAAATTATTCATAAGTATTCTATTTGTTTTATTAGATTTTTTTTTTTGTTTTTTTTTATATTATTAAATTTTTTTATAATAATTTATTTTATTATAAATAATATTATATTTTTTATTGAGTGGGAAATTATTTCTTTTAGGTCTATAAATATTGTTATGTCTATTTTATTAGATTGAATATCATTATTGTTTATAATATTTGTTTCTTTAATTTCATCTTCAGTTATTTATTATAGAAAAAGTTATATAAGATCTGAATTGAATTTAAATCGATTTATTATTTTAGTTTTGTTATTTGTTTTTTCTATAATTTTATTAATTATTAGTCCTAATATAATTAGAATTTTTTTAGGTTGAGATGGATTAGGGTTGGTTTCTTATTGTTTAATTATTTTTTATCAGAATATAAAGTCATATAATGCTGGTATATTAACAGCTTTATCAAATCGTATTGGGGATGTAATGATTTTAATATTAATTTCTTGAATAATAAATTATGGGAGTTGAAATTATATTTTTTATTTAGATTTTATAAAAAATGATTATGCAATAAAAATTGTAGGATTATTGGTTATTTTAGCGGCTATAACTAAAAGAGCTCAGATTCCTTTTAGGTCATGATTACCTGCAGCGATAGCGGCTCCTACCCCTGTTTCAGCTTTAGTGCATTCTTCTACTTTGGTTACTGCTGGGATTTATTTATTAATTCGATTTAATAGATTATTGGTTGATTTAATTTTTTTAAAGTTATTATTATTATTTTCTGGGTTAACTATATTTATGGCTGGGGTATGTGCTAATTATGAATATGACTTGAAAAAAATTATTGCTCTTTCAACTTTAAGACAATTAGGTTTAATAATAAGAATTTTAAGAATAGGGTTTAGTGATTTAGCTTTTTTTCATTTGTTAACTCATGCTATATTTAAGGCTTTATTATTTATATGTGCTGGTATGATTATTCATATGATAAATGATAATCAAGATATTCGATTTATAGGTGGTATTAGTTTATATATTCCTTTTACTTCTTTATGTATAAATGTTTCAAATTTAGCTTTATGTGGTATTCCCTTTTTAGCTGGGTTTTATTCTAAGGATTTAATTTTAGAAATAGTTAGTATGAGAAATTTGAATTTATTAATTTTTTTTTTATATTATATTTCTACTGGTTTAACTATATTTTATACTATTCGTTTATTGATATATTTAATGATTAATGATTTTAATTTATTAAGTTTATATAATTTATATGAGGAGAATTATGTTATATTAAAGAGTATATTTATGTTACTATTTATAAGATTAATTTCAGGTAGATTTTTAAGGTGAATAATTTTTTCTTACCCTTATATAATTTATTTATCTTTTAATATAAAAATAATAGTAATTTATGTAATATTAATTGGATTATTAATGGGATTTTTAATTAGAAATATAGGAATCCTTAGCATAAATAAATTTTTAATAACCTATAATTTAAGAATGTTTTTAACTTTGATGTGATTTATACCTAATTTATCTACATATGGATTTAATTATAAGTTTTTAAGATTTAGACAAAAGTTAGTGAAAAATATTGATATGGGTTGAAGAGAATTTTTTGAGAGTCAAGGAATATATAAAATTTTAAAAAATTATTCTATTATTAATTATATTTATCAATTAAATAATTTTAAAGTTTATATATTTATATTTATGTTATGAATAATAATTTATATTTTTATAATTATAATTTATTTAAATAGCTTAAATAGAGTGTAATATTGAAGATATTAAGGTGATTATTAAATCTTTAAATATTTATAAAAGAAATTTCTTTAATTTTACAATGAAAATGTAATGTTTTTATAAACTACATAAATAAGAAATATTAATGAAATAAATCACTATATATTAAGTTAGTAGCTTAATTAAATATATTTCTAATTGGAATAACTACTAATTGGGAATAACTATTCAATTTTATCATTAACAGTGATATACCTCTAATTTTGGTTTCAATTAATAAATAAGGAATAAAGAATATTCTATCTTTTAAGTCGAAATTAAATGCAAATTGCTTCTTATTTAAGATAAATTGATATTCAATATTTTTTGAGTGCAAATCAAATGTTTTAATTAAACTATAATCCTAATTAGATCAGTTTAATTTATTTTGGTTTCATTCATGATATAATCCAATTAAAAGGATAATAATAAAAAAAAAACTAATTTTATATCAAATTAAAAAATTAACTATTAAAAAATTAGGAATAATAGGAAAAATTAAGGCAATTTCTACATCAAAAATTAAAAAAATTATTGTAATTAAAAAAAAATGTAATGAGAATGGAATTCGAGCTAAACATTTAGGGTCAAATCCACATTCGAATGTTGAACATTTTTCTCGATCGAGTATTGATTTTTTTGAGATAATGAATGAAATTAATATAAAAATACAGGAAATTAGAATTATGATAAGGGATATGTAGACTATTATAATAATTATTTATATTAAAATTATTAAACTTTTTGATTGGAAGTCAAATATACTAAATATATTATATAAATAATTAATTTCCTCATCAATAAATTGAAATATATAAAAATAATCAAACTACATCTACAAAATGTCAGTATCATGCAGCTGCTTCAAAGCCAAAATGATGACTATTAGAAAAATGATTATTTAAGTGACGAATAAAACATGTAAATAAGAAAATTGTGCCAATAATAACATGTAATCCGTGAAATCCTGTTGCTATAAAAAATGTTGATCCGTAAATTCTATCAGCAATTGAAAATGGTGCTTCAATATATTCATAGGCTTGTAAAATAGAAAAATAGATTCCTAAAATAATAGTAATAAATAATCTTTGAGTTGCTTGTGTGAAATTATTTTCTATTAATGCATGATGAGCTCATGTTACAGTAATTCCTGATGTAATTAAAATAATTGTATTTAATAATGGAATTTGGAATGGATTGAATGGAATAATTCTTATTGGGGGTCATAAGGCTCCAATTTCAATATTTGGGGATAAACTTCTATGAAAAAAGGCTCAAAAAAATGAAATAAAAAAAAAAATTTCTGAGATAATAAATAAAATTATTCCTCATCGTAAACCTTTACAAACTAAAATTGTATGTTTTCCTTGAAATGTTCCTTCTCGGTAAACATCTCGTCATCATTGATATATTGTTAATAAAACAATAATATATCCTAAAATTAATAAATTTATATTAAAATTATGGAATCATTTGACAATTCCTGTGACTAAAGTTATAACTCCAATAGCTCCTGTTAAAGGTCAAGGTCTGTAATCTACTAAGTGAAATGGATGATTGTGTGTATTTGTCATTTAATTTACTTCTCTAGAATAAAGAGTTCTTAAAATGGAAATTACATAAGCTTGAATAATAGCTACTGCTGATTCTAAAATTAATAATAAAATTTGTCTAAAAATTAAAATAATTAATAAATAAAATGATATATTATTACCTGTATTTCTTAATAAAGTTAATAATAAATGTCCTGCGATTATATTAGCCGTTAAACGTACTGCTAAAGTTCCAGGTCGAATAATATTACTAATAGTTTCAATTAAAACTATAAATGGTATTAAAATTGTTGGTGTTCCTTGGGGGATTATATGAATAAATATATGTTGTGTATTATTAATTCAACCATAAATTATAAATCTTAATCATATAGTTAATGATAGTGTTAAGGATATATTTAAATGGCTGGTACTTGTAAAAATATAGGGGAATAATCCTAAAAAATTATTGAAAAAAATAAAGAAAAATAACGATACAAAAATAAATGTTGATCCATTAAATTTAGTATTTCCTATTAATATTTTAAATTCTTTGTGAAGTTTTATAGAAATAAATTTTCATAAAATAAAATGTCGGTTAGGGGTAAATCAAAATGAATAGGGGATAAATATTAGTCCAATAAAAGTTCTTAATCAATTTAAGGATAAATTAAATAAATTAGTAGAAGGATCAAAAATTGAAAATAAATTATTTATCATTTTCAGATTAATATATTATTTTTTTTTAAGTTATTTTTTTTTATTTTATTTTTATGATTAAAAATATAATAATTTATAATTATAAATATAATAAAAAAATAAATAAAAAAAATAAATGAAAAAATTCAATTAATTGGTATTATTTGAGGAATAAAAGAATATTACTTAGGTAATAATTTAAATTTGACATATTTATGTTATGGATTAACTAATTCTTTCATTAGAAGTAATTGCTAATTTACTATAAAATGGTTTAAGAGACCAGTACTTGCTTTCAGTCATCTAATGAATAGTTATTAATTCAATTAATGAAATTTTTAATTGAGATTCTTTCAATTACAATAGGCATAAATCTATGATTTGCCCCACAAATTTCAGAACATTGACCGAAAAAAATTCCTGGGCGATTAATATAAAATCTTGTTTGGTTTAAACGCCCAGGATTGGCATCTACTTTAACTCCTAATGATGGGATAGTTCAAGAATGAATTACATCTGTGGCTGTAACTAAAATTCGAATTTGGTTATTTATAGGTAAGATAATACGATTATCTACATCTAATAAACGAAAATTATTAATATTTTCAGGGGAGTTAATTATATATGAATCAAATTCGATATTGTTAAAATCAGAATATTCATATCTTCAATATCATTGATGGCCAATAGATTTTAAGGTAATTAATGGGTTATTAAGTTCATCTAAAAGATATAATAGTCGAAGGGAAGGAATAGCAATAAAAATTAGTGTAATTGCTGGTAAGATAGTTCAAATTAGTTCAATTATTTGATTTTCTAATAAAAATCGGTTAATATATGAATTAAAAAATAAATTAATTATTAAGTATGAAACTAAGATAGTAATTATAATTAAGATAATTAAACTATGATCATGAAAAAAAATAATTTGTTCTATTAAAGGTGAAGCTCTATTTTGATAGTTAATATTGGATCAAGTTGCCATTTCTAAAAAAAGGACAATCCTTTATAAATGGGGTTTAAATCCATTACATATAATCTGCCATATTAGAAATTACTTAAAATAGGAAGTTCATTATATGAATGTTCTGCAGGGGGTAAATTTTGATATCATTCAATAGAAGAAGGTATATTTAATGAGAATAAAATAATTCGTTGATTAATTATAGATTCTCAAATAATAATAATAATTATTATTGTTGAAAATAATGAAATATAAGATCCAAAAGATGAGATAATATTTCAAGATAAAAATCTATCTGGATAATCTGAGTATCGTCGAGGTATCCCAGCTACCCCTAAAAAGTGTTGAGGAAAAAAAGTTAAATTTACCCCAATAAATATAGAAAAAAATTGAATTTTTAATAAATAATTATTTAATGTTAATCCTGTAAATAATGGATATCAATGGATAAATCTTCCTAAAATAGCAAATACAGCTCCTATTGATAAAACATAGTGAAAATGAGCAACTACATAATAAGTATCATGTAAAGTAATATCAATTGAAGAGTTTGCTAAAATTACTCCTGTTAATCCTCCTACAGTAAATAAAAAAATAAACCCTAATCTTCATAATATGGAGGGTCTATAATTAATTTGGGTTCCGTGTAAGGTTGCTAATCAACTAAAAATTTTAATTCCTGTAGGAACAGCAATAATTATAGTTGCTGAAGTAAAATAAGCTCGTGTATCAATATCCATACCTACAGTAAATATATGATGAGCTCATACAATAAATCCTAATAATCCAATTGTTATTATAGCATAAATTATTCCTAAACATCCAAAAGTTTCCTTTTTTCCTCTTTCTTGTGAAATAATGTGAGAAATTATCCCAAATCCTGGTAAAATTAAAATATAAACTTCTGGATGACCAAAAAATCAAAATAAATGTTGGTATAAAATTGGATCTCCTCCTCCCGCAGGGTCAAAAAATGATGTATTAATATTTCGATCTGTTAACAGTATTGTAATAGCTCCCGCTAAAACAGGTAATGATAATAATAAAAGTAAAGCAGTAATTCCAACAGCTCAGACAAATAGGGGTATTTGATCGAAAGATAAGTTATTAATTCGTATATTAATAATTGTAGTAATAAAATTAATTGCTCCTAAAATTGAAGAAATACCAGCTAAATGCAATGAAAAAATAGCTAAATCAACAGAAGAGCCTCTGTGGGCAATATTAGATGAAAGGGGTGGGTAAACTGTTCATCCTGTTCCAGCCCCATTTTCTACAATTCTTCTAGAGATTAATAATATTAATGATGGGGGTAATAATCAAAATCTTATGTTATTTATTCGGGGGAAAGCTATATCAGGAGCTCCTAGTATTAAAGGAACTAATCAATTTCCAAATCCTCCAATTATAATGGGTATAACTATAAAAAAAATTATAATAAAGGCATGGGCTGTAACAATAGTATTATAAATTTGATCGTCTCCAATTAAAGATCCGGGGTTACCTAATTCAGTTCGGATTAATAGTCTAAGGGATGTTCCTACTATTCCTGCTCAAATACCAAAAATAAAATATAAAGTGCCAATATCTTTATGATTTGTAGAAAATAATCATTTTCGCTTATAATAAAATGGCTGAGTTATAAGCGATAAATTGTAAATTTATTAACGAGAAATATCTCTTTTATTAAGTCTTATATTCAAAAATGATATAAAATTGCAAATTTTATGGTGTATTAAATTACTAAGGCTTAAAGAATATTTCTTTATAAATAATTTTGAAGACTATTAGTTTATTTTAACTTAAAACCTTAGATAAAAAAAAAAGTTCTAATAAAAAAATTAATAATAATTAAATAATTATTTTTAATAAAAATTTTAAATCATTTTAATTTAATTGAAAAAAACATTAAAGATGAATAGATAATACGAAATTATTCCTAATAGGGAAATAAAGCTATATCCCCAAATAATATAATTAATCTTGTTATTATAAAAATAAAAGTGATAATAAATAAATTATTGATTAAAAGATAATTAATAATTAATCATTTAGGAAAAAATCCTAAAAATGGGGGTAATCCACCTAAAGAAAGAAAATTAATTATAATAGATATTTTAATTGAAAAATTTAAATTAAAATTAAATAATTGATTAATATAAAAAATATTTATAATATAAAATAAAAAACATAAAAAAGAAATAAAAAAAGAATATAAAATAAAATATACTATTCATAAATTTTCTCTAATTATTATGGCTAATAATATTCATCCTAAGTTATTAATTGAAGAAAATGCTATTAATTTACGTAGTGAGGTTTGATTAAAACTTCCAATTGATCCAATTAGTACATTTAAAATTATTATAATGAATAAAAAATTTATATTAAAATAATATGAAATTAAAATTATGGGGGTAATTTTTTGTCATGTTATTAAAATAAAACAATTTAATCAAGATAATCCTTCTATGATATTAGGAAATCAAAAATGAAAAGGTAAAGATCCTATTTTTATTAATATAGATGAATTAATAAGAATAGAGATTAAGTTATCAATAATAAAATTTTTTAGGGTTAGTATTCTTAATAAAATAGAAAATAGAAAATTAATGGAAGCAATAGATTGGATTAAAAAATATTTTAGGGAAGCTTCTGAATTTAGTAAATTATTTGAGTTTGAGATTAAGGGGATGAATCTCAATAAATTAATTTCTAAACCAATTCAACATCCTAACCATGAATTTGATGAAATAGAGATTAAAGTACTAAAACATAAAATAAATAAAAAAAATATTTTATTGGAGTTAATTATAAATAAAATTTAAAATAAAGAAATAAATCTTAAGTGAATATTATATATGTATATATGTACATATAATTAAATTCATATTATAAAAATTATATTTTGATGTAAAATGCATAGTAATTTTTGAAATTACAAGATATAGTTTAATTCTATAAAATATAATAAAGGTAAAAAAAAATTACATTGTTTATTCTATCAGAATAATCCTTTTAATCAGGCACTTTATTTTTAAAAAAAAGGTATTTCCTTTATATTTGGGGTATGAACCCAAAAGCTTAGTTTAGCTTATTTTTAA